AGAAAATATTTGATACGCAAAGTCATGATTTGATAGATTTTTCTATGATTTCTTATTTCTATAGATATCATAAAGAAATAATAGAAATGTAATTTTCTCTTTTCTGATATTCGGAAAAAAGATATTTTAAAGTCAAATGACTTGTATGTTGGAACTTAGAATAGAATAAGCCCCTCTTCGTGGAGGAGGGGAGTAGCAATTTATTCCTATAGAACCTCTAGGAACAATAAGATTTAATCAGAAATATCGACAGATTCTTGCGGAGTCCAAACCAAAGAGGTATTAAAAACGAAAAAAAGATCCACTGTTCGAATTTCATTTCTATCGAATTTGAATATCAGAATAGTAGATATAGTTATGATTCAATGGGTTAGGTCCACTTACTTTTTTTTTAGAATCTTTCCCATTTTTTTGATTGGAATAATAGAAAATAGGAATATCTGACAATTAAAGGAGATATCACATTCTAAAATATATATATAATTAAATAAATTAATATATTTTGAGAAATAAGAATAATTCACTTTCTAACTAGAATTAGTTTACTATATTCGAATTCATTAGAATGATAACAATAACTTATTAAAATTAATGATTCCATTTTTTAATGAAATTATACTATTCCTTAGTTTTTTTTTTTACAAAAGGAAACTTCTTACAAATACCAAGAATATCTCTATTCTTCCTTCAAATAGGAATACCGCTCTTAGTATTTTAAGAAAAAAAAAGTCAAAAGCCCCTTATCGGATTTGAACCGATGACTTACGCCTTACCATGGCGTTACTCTACCACACTGAGTTAAAGGGGCCTCATTTGATTCAATTCCTGAATAAGGAACCAGCCAATATGAGTTTAGTACATCTATTTGTTACTGCATATACTTATATATATAAATAAGATAAGTATATATAAATAAGATAAGATTAGAATATATGTACATAGATCTATTTTTTGTACATAGCAACTCATTAAGGAACAAGAAATTGGATTTACCTAGTGAATAGAGTTATAGTTAAAAAATGATTTCTATTAGATTTGATAAATAGAAATGGAATGAATTTTTTCAAAACCGATTCAAATTGAAAAAAAAACAACTTTCAATAACTTATAGATCCCTATCCTTTTTACCCAATTTCCAGATTTATTCTCGTTTTTTTCCCGGCTTAATGTGAGATAGAAATATACCTATCAAATCTTCTTAACACTGAATGAAAGTGAAAGAAATGAGGTTTTAATGCCTCGCCTCTTCCAACAAATCAATCATTCCCTGAAAGGATTCTCTCTTTCTTTTGTTTTCTTTCGCATTACTTATCTTTTTTCTATTTTTTTTTATTATAGATTGGTGATGGGAATGAACAATTTCGAAATTTCAATGATGAATCAAAAGATTTTATGGAATTCTGAAAGCTGGAAAGATCCTTCTGATCGAATCATATCATTCCATTATATTGACAATTTCAAAAAACTGTTCATACTATGAACATAGTATAATGGCGGTCGGGCAAGTATGCCCCCATCGTCTAGTGGTTTAGGACATCTCTCTTTCAAGGAGGCAACGGGGATTCGACTTCCCCTGGGGGTAGGATACTACGAAAGGAAATTGATCAGGGATTTTCAATAAAGACTGAAATTGATTCTTCCTGGGTCGATGCCCGAGCGGTTAATGGGGACGGACTGTAAATTCGTTGGCAATATGTCTACGCTGGTTCAAATCCAGCTCGGCCCAAAAATTTGCTGATCCACCATGAAATGATATAACCCATTTGTTGTTCTCTGAAAATGACCGATGGGCTCGGATACGGAAGAATAAAGATTTCATACATCCCTAGTGCTATTTCTTTTTTCCACAAATTCGGATTTTGCTAAATTCCTTACAGGATCGATAAGTATAAAGTCTAAGGAAAGGATTAAAGTAAAAAAAAAAAAGAGTCTTTTTTTTGTTTCATTGATTCATTTTTCAATCGATTTGGCAATAACGAACGGATTACTCGTAATCCGTGTCGATCTCGCTAAAGTGCAGACCCATATAAATATCAATATATAAAAGAGTCCGCCTCTTTCAGTTACAGTACAACGATTTGAATCTCAAATAGAAAGGGTTTGAATGAAATTGTAACAATATGTATGTATGATATACGATTTTTTCCTGGGATTGTAGTTCAATTGGTCAGAGCACCGCCCTGTCAAGGCGGAAGCTGCGGGTTCGAGCCCCGTCAGTCCCGATGGATACAAATCCAATGAAAAAAAGATATCAATTGATTTCGTGTGTGAAAGGGAATAAAAATAACAAAAAAATATCATTTCTAAACGGGATCCCCTTTTTTTCTTTCTTTCGAAGAAAGAAAAAAGGAAAGGGAATTTTTGATTGCATCAGAAAGTAATTTTTTTTATTTGGTATGGATAAAAGATCTTCCTATGTTATACTATTTCATTCTCGACGATGAATCGATTTGATAGCTCAGATATTGTTATTCGTGATATTGATCCGATTTGATATCATCGAGATAAAATTTATACCATTGAATTTACCGACGAAAGGTTTATCATTTCTATGGGATTAAATCCCGAAGTATTTTTTAGAAATAAAAGAGAAAGAAAACATAGAGATTATGGAAGTAAATATTCTCGCATTTATAGCTACTGCACTCTTCATTCTAGTTCCTACTGCCTTTTTACTTATAATTTACGTAAAAACGGTAAGTCAAAGTGACTAATTTTCATTTTTACTTAAACATGAATTCTGATTTATTATCAACGCAATGACACTGATTGAATGAAAAAAATGAAAAAAGGATTTCAATTTTGGGTCTTCGTTTTAAATGAAATGATCAGACTACAATCAGCAGAATTCTATGAAATCCAGATAGTATAGTAGAAAGAAAATCTATTTCTTTCTACTATACTATCTATTCTTGTTCTTGTAGTATATAAAGTTTGACTCTATGTTTTCTTTCTTTATTCTATAAAAATAGAGGTTTAATATGTACCAATCTTTAAATATTGATTTTCATATTCATACTATCTATAGATAGATATCGATATAGAATTTACATTCTATATATGGAATGTACATAACATAGCGTCCACATTTTTTTCTTTGTTTCATCTAATCTATTTGATTTGTATTGGTTCCAATCAATCTGAAATAATCAAAAAGCAACTCTTATTCTTCTGATTTGAATTCTTTTATTTCTTATTCTTTTCAGAATCCCGGTATCCTATTCGATATCATATTTTTTAAGAAATATGATAAATAAAGTAATCTTTTTAGCATTCTGAAAAATCAATTGATTAATTAATTGACAGATGATCCGGGAGTTCTATGAAAAAGTTTTTCATATTTCGAAAAGATTGGTGGTAACCAGTTCATCGAAATAGAAATCTTAGAAAGAATTTGGTTAGAATAGGAATTAATTTCCTATTATTTGTACTCCCTTGACTTTCAAAATACGAAGATGGTAACAATTCAAATATTTGTTTGATTGAAAGAGTATTTTCAATATTATACATAGAATACATTACACCACTGGAATACAATAGAATTCAAAAATGCAGATATAATTGCATTTCATTAATTAGTATTAATAATAAAATGAATAAAAGAACTAAATTCAATAGTTAAAAGATTTCAGAACTCAGCTATCAAACAATTGATACAGTTTGATCCCTTAACTCAATTAGTAGTACCCTTAGAGTCCACTTCTTCCCCATACTACAAGGGAAAGGGAAAATGTAAAAACTACCATTAAAGCAGCCCAAGCAAGACTTACTATATCCATGTAAATTTTGTCTCCTATCTCTATCAATATGAAGGAATTATTTTATTATTTTTTACTAATTTTTCTTGTATTATTTTATCTTGTATTATGTTCTTTTTTTTCTTTCTTTTTCACTAAAAATTTTATAATAATAGTGGAATCGCTGGTACAGAGTCAAAAAAAGATTCCGGGATAACACCATTGACGAAACAATCCAATAAATCCAATTAGAACATCTAACAAGTTCTTATCTGATTTCTAGTCGAATAAAAAAATATTAAGCATAAAGAAAAAATATCCAGAGATATCTTTTGAAGTATTAAGGGAATTCATCTTAGTAACAGGTAGGAATAAAAAGACCTATGTTTTCTTTTGCCCCCCATTTCATTAACTCAAAAGTCAAAAATATAGAATCAAGATAGATTACTTTGCATACTCATACTCTTATTTGCATCTCTTATTTCCATTTGATCTAATCCTTACCGTCTCCCGATTCGTTCTCTAAAACAATCGGAAAACAGCCTCTGAGATTCTTTGACTAGAAGTTACCGAAAAGAAAGAATCTCATTTTTCTTATAATGGAAATAGAATTTCAATTCTTGGTTTAAAATGAAATAATATATTAAATAAATATATATATTTAATAAGAAAAATGAAGAATCTTAATAGAAGATTAGAGAAAATTTAGAACTATTTAAGATTTCAATAAATATAAAAAAGAAATCTAATCTAATTAGATATTCAATCTTATTAATCTAACTAATATTGAATAAATGCGGAAGCACTCATATAGTTTACATGAGTCTGTATACAAGGTTTTTCTTCAACCCCTTCCCCAACTAAACTAAAAATGGAATTCTCTTTTTCTCGTCCGACCTATCCTTACCCAATCTTATTCAAGACCTAATCAGTAGACGAACACTACAGTAATAGTGGAGTGATAGGACTATCATTTCAAGATTTATCGATTCCTTTTCACTACTATAATTATAATGAATTTGTCATTGAATCCGAGACGAAAAGATTTACAGAATGTTAGAGAACAAACCTCCCGATGCTTAGAATTTTGAATCAAACAAGTCTCCAGAGTCCTTTTCCCACACTTGCTTCCGTTGGAAAAAAAAAAAATAGAAAGTTTTCTATCAACAAAACGGAAGAAACTATTTCAATTCTCTTGTCTATCAGGCGACACCCGGATTTGAACTGGGGAAAAAGGATTTGCAGTCCCCCGCCTTACCACTC